TATTTAATATTCTTTAATATTCTTTGATTTCAAAAAGACATTCTCAATTATGTAAAAATTGGAATAAATAGGAAAAAGCCGGCTATCGGAATCGAACCGATGACCATCGCATTACAAATGCGATGCTCTAACCTCTGAGCTAAGCGGGCTCACATAACATCAATTTTATGTGCATACTAATTCAATAAAATATTGGAATCTTAAGTATTCACTATTATGTCTTATCTATTCAGACTCGATATGAATAGAAAACAATAGAATATACAATTAAAATAAAATATTGAATATTATAGAACATAACTATTAATATAGCGATATAGAATTTGTATTTTTTATCACAAATCACTAATACAATTTACAATTCGAATATTATTAAATTCGATATTTTTTTAGTAAATTCTAGATCTTATTAGATTCGATAGTAAATATTTTTATTTTAGTTAGTTAGTTAGATAGTTAAATTATTTAAATTTGTCTTTTTTGAATTTGAATTCAAATGACATTTGAAATTCTTTTTATTACACTTCTATATTTTCTATATTATTTGATTCCATATCATTAGGGATGATTAGTTCGAACTGATGAGACATTCCTCCGCTTTCATTCCATTCATAAAATTAATAAAGTAGTAATAAAGTAGTAAAGGCGGAAATTAAGACAACAAAAAAAGAGACCGTTCAAGTATTCAAAATTGCATGAGAGGGGCGACAGGTAGATATATGTAGATATATATAGGATATCTATTAATCTATATTGAATTACGGATCCAGAAATGATAAAATCCAATTTGATTGGCCAAATAGGGTCTCCTATAGAAGATAGGAGAAGACAGGTAAGAAATCAAAGAGGAAAAATGCTTCTTCGAAATAGGAATCGGTATCTAATATCTAATCAAAGGTTCCAGTAGAAATGAAAGAAAAAGGGAACGACATCATAACGCAATGAAATCCTAATCTTAACACAAAAGGAAGGGGATATGGCGAAATCGGTAGACGCTACGGACTTAATTGGATTGAGCCTTGGTAAGGAAACCTACTAAGTGATGACTTTCAAATTCAGAGAAACCCCGGAATTAAGAAAAAGGGCAATCCTGAGCCAAATCCTATTTTCAGGTTGAGAAAACGAAAACAAGGATAGGTGCAGAGACTCGACGGAAGCTGTTCTAACAAAACAAATGGAGTTGGCCGCGTTGGTAGAGAAATCCTTCCATCGAAAATTAAGAAAGGATGAAAGATATACATACGTATTGAATACTATATCAAATGATTAATGCCGACCCAAATGAGTCTGTATTTTTTCTATAAAAACGGAAGAATTGGTGTGATTCGATTCTTTCTTCAATGTGGAATCGAATATTCATTGATCAAAAGATTCACTCCATAGTCTGTAGATCCTCTTTTCAAGAACTGGATTAATCGGACGAGAATAAAGATAGAGTCCCGTTCTACATGTCAATGCTGGCAACAATGCAATTTTGAGTAAGAGGAAAATCCGTCGACTTAAAAAATCGTGAGGGTTCAAGTCCCTCTATCCCCAAATCCCCAAAAAGCCTATTTGCCCCCCCAACTATTTATCCATTCTATCCCCCCCTTTCCTTGCGTGAGTGTCCTTATACACTCGCCCTATTCTTTTTGAAATAGATCTGGTCGGAAATGTCTTATTATATCTTATATCTAAGATATACATCTTTGAGCAAGAAATCCCCTTTTGAATGATTTACAATCGATATCATTACTCATACTGAAACAGAAAAAGTCATCTTTTTTAAGATCCAAGAAATTCCAGTAACTAGATAAAACTTTGTAATCTTCTTTCGCCCTTTTAATTGACATAGACCCCCGCCCTCTAATAAAATGAGGATGCTACATTGGGACTTAGTCAGGATAGCTCAGCTGGTAGAGCAGAGGACTGAAAATCCTCGTGTCGCCAGTTCAAATCTGGTTCCTGACGCATGATTAATTTGGATGAGTCTCTCTTGAATAAATTAATTGATATGAATCGGCATCCCTATTCATGTTGAGTTTGGACGATAACACATACTTTTATCCATCTCGCCGAGATAGATCTCATCTATTTTTTTTTTATAGATGGGTAGAATTCTTTTAGATACTTTATCTAAAAGAATTCGATTCTATTTCATCTTTTTTATCTTTATGTCCATATGCCTTAAGTCAAAAAGAATGTTAATACTTCATATATATTCAAAAGACGCGTTCAAAAGGTTAAATAAGTTGGTTGAGATACTCCAAAGTCGAATCTAGAGAAATTGAAATAGACAAGATTAAGTTCAGATACAAATAAATAGAATCCGGTTCGATTTCTTCATTCCTACCTACATAACTTTCTAGACTAGAACCGTCTAAGTAATATGCGCGGTACAAAGTAAAACTTCATGATACAGAACTCCTTTTGTTCATCCTATTGGTTTGTCTCATCTGAAATAGATATCTTCCAACCCAAATAAATGGAAGGCGAGAATTCCAAGGAATTCCTAATTTTT